TTGCCAGAAATGAATAAGGTAAAATTTCCATTTATGCATCAAAAAGAATGTCCCTTTTGAGGCCAGAATGGATTTTCCTTTATACCTAACAGAATGCGGGGAAGGATCCTTGAAAAGCCATAGGATACCGGCAAAATACTTAGTAAAAAGTTTTACTAAGTATTCTAATTTTCCGTAGAAAAAAGTGCGTTCAAGAAGGGCTCCATAAGATGTTGCTAGTAAATGAGAGGCTTGATTGCAAATAAAAAATAAAATCGATTCGTATTCACATACATGGAAATTATATAAGAACAAGAATAATCTTTGATTCCGTTTAAAAAAAAAAGAAATGGATTTTTTTGGAATAAAAAGACTATTCCAATTATGATACTCATAAAGAAATAATCGTAATAAATGCAAAGACGAGGCATCTCTTATCCAGTACCGAAGTGTTTGAACCAAGATTTCTAGATGGGCAGGGTAAGGTAGTAATATATCTAACACAGAATTTAAATGTAAAAATTTGTCCTCTAAAAAAGGAAATATTGAATGAATTGATCGCAAATTATGAGATTTGACTATTTTTTGTTTCTCTGGAGAAGCTATTAATAAAAGATAAAATGGAATTTCCACAATGACTGAAAATCCTTCTGATATCATTTGCGAATAAAAATTGCGTTTGTGCCCCCAAAAGTCATTTTGGTTAGAATCGTTAGACGAAAGAATCAAATGATTATGTTGATACATTCGAGTAATTAAACGTTTCACAATTAGTAAACTATATTTCCTATTACCTGAAGTTTCCAACAAAATAGATTTATTTAAATCATGACCATATGCAAACGAAAAAATATATTCCTGAAAGCTAAGTGGATAGAAAAAGTTGTGTTGCCAAGAACCCTCTAGTTCTATATACCCTTGGAATTCTTCCATTTAAAACCGGACCTAAAACTCAAAGTAAAAAAATGGGGGGTTCTTAAGTTATCAAATGATACATAGTGCGATACAGTCAAAACAAGGTATTTTTTTTTAATAGATACCTCGGTAAATTCATCAACGGACTCTCAATTTTTTCCATCTAATTTGTTTTTTTGTTATTAGGAAATAACATAAAACGTTGGTTAGAAATCCTTTATTTTTTCAACCCAACCGCTCTTTTGATTTTGGAAAATCTTTATCAACATACTGTTTCTTCTACACATTCATGTCCATCTTCATATGGAGAACGGGGAGTTTAATAGTTAGGATTCACTAAAAAAGAAAATCCACACGTGGGATAATCCTTTCCCGCATCAGGCACTAAGTTTTTTTAACGTCTAATTAGATCGGGTAATCATTCAAATTACGAAGATAAGCTCGTTGCTTATTCTTTCCACAAAATTAGAACCCATAAGGATAGGGTTCGATCCATTTATTTAATCGACCCAACAGTGAATTCATTGCATTTCCTTCCAAGAAATCAAATGGAGTTTTGTACTGCTTTGATAAGAATGAAAGAGGTTCCAAATTATCTATTGATACGACATGCTTTTTTTTCCATAAATTTCCTTTCCGGATCAGTCGTGGTCGTATAAACTCTACCGATGGTGTAGACGAATTCCTTACTTCATCCAAATATGTAAAAGATCTTAGTCGCACTTAAAAGCCGAGTACTCTACCGTTGAGTTAGCAACCCCCAAAATAGCTATGTTATGTAGATACAATCGAAATCAATAAAATCGGATTGGAATCAAAACGTTGAATTAGCAAGAAATCTAAAAAAATTTTTTGAGTTGATTCCCGTTACAAACATAAAAACAAACACCAAAGAGATTATTGAATAAAAAATTTGCTAGACAAATAATCTACATTTTTTAGATCCAATATTTTGATTTTATATCTAAAAAAATTTAACGAATACTTGAATCAAAATATTGGGCAGAAGACATAAAAAACCATTTAATTTTTTTATTTCACAATTTAATTATATTTGTTCAATACATTCTTGTCAATATGAATGAAAAATAAAATATAATTACAAGAAATTCCATTTTATTTTTTATCTTACTTTCAATTGAATAATAATGTACTAAAATTCAAATAAAATCTAATTCTATTATTATATGATAAATATAATAGAAATTGTGAACTCTAAATAGAAAACAAAGAAAAAAATATTAAATATAGAGGAAAACTTTTGTTGGATTGGCACTACAAAAAAAGTACAGGGCTAAAAAAGTTCTACCAAATTACAACCTCATTATCTTTCGTTTTTATAAAAAAAATTCTTATTATTCATTAATTGAACTTCGTTTGCTTAAATAGAAATTCTTTTAAAACCTCCGCCCTCTTTAAAATATCATAAACAGTTTCTGTAGGTTGAGCGCCTTTTTGAATAAAATCTAGAATAGCAGGAACATTTAAATAAGTTTGATTTTTTATCGGATCATAAAAACCTACTTTCTGCAGATCTCTTCCCTCTCTTCGGGACCGAACATCAATTGCAACGATTCGATAGACGGCTCATTGGGATAGATTTAACCCCCCTTGGAAACGTATAGGAAGTTTTCTCCTCGTACGGCTCGAGAAAAAATGATTAAAAAAAAATGTATGTATAAATTAGAATGACCAATAAAAGAGTCTATAAAATCCTCAATCCTCAAATGAATTAAAATTAAGCCCTTTCTTTACTTTACTCTTTACTTTACTCAAAAAAAATCATTTGTATACTCATAACTCAAGTTGGATAGGTTTCAAGGAGCCCAAAATAAAAAAATCCTTTAGTTTAGCATTTCTCATTTATTGAGTAGTCTAAAATACCCTTTGTTTTGTCTCATTTAACATCGATTTGAATTGATCCCAATCAATTGTTGCGACAATTAAAAAGAGTCTTTCCTTGTTCCGGAAGCCTTTATCATCTTTTTTTTTTTGAATCATTGGGTTTAGACATTACTTCGTTGATTTTTAATCCTTTCAAAAATGGGAGCAACATACCTTTTTGTTATTTATTTCTATCAAAGAATCTAATAATATGAACGAGAGATTTCCGCACGATATATATAAATCAAATTAATTAAAAAGGTTTATCAAAATGTCCTGGGGGATTCAAAATTTGCTTTATTTTGCTCCTTTCTATTTTTTTGTCAAAGATAACTTACGAAGTTGTTCCAACTTATTCTTTTGATTGACACTAACCCTAGACCCCTCTCCCTTGAGAAATAGCTCAATACTTTCTACTCGAGCTCCATCATATTCCATTACACCCCAACAAACCGGGTTCGAGTGAAACAGAAAAAAAGATGTCGAGTTAAGAGCATCCTTTATTATAGAATGATGGATATAAGAATCCACAACAGATCATGTCCTTCAAGTCGCACGTTGCTTTCTACCACATCGTTTCAAACGAAGTTTTACCATAACATTCCTCGAATTTGGAACCGGGTTCCGGTTGATTCAATTATCAAATCATGAATAGTCGTTGGTTCACAGTTAAGACAGTTGTTATATGGATTAGATACGTAATATATCTTTTAGTACTGTTCTTTTTTCTAATTTTTTTATTTCTTAATTAACATTTTTTATACAAATTACAAACAATTAAAATTGACAATAAGACGATATCCCTAAGAGATAAGCTAAGAGAGTTTTAAACTCAACCTTTAAATATATTAATTTTATTCATATTCATTTATATATAAAAAGAAAATAATAGTAAAAAAAACAATTAGTTTTCTGGGGATGAACAAAAAAGAACTAACTTCCTTCTATAATTTTAGATGAATATTTTTTCTATATTATATATTCCCATATCATATATAGATATAGAGGATGGATATAGGATAGGTAAAGGCACAACTTTTTTATAATTCAAATTTATGTAATCTATAACCCCATCGTGCCTCAATACCCAATGGGTGCGCCTTTCGTTGCGTGGAATTTGAGCTCGTATCATTGTGAAATATGTGAAAAAGATCTAAATTTTTTTATTCTAATCATCAGCCAAAAGAGTAAAACTCTAGCCAATCTTACACCTTAGAAACTTTATAAAAATAAAAAAGTTTTTTTTTCTTATTATTAACTAAAAGCTCTGGGACGGAAGGATTCGAACCTCCGAATAGCGGGACCAAAACCCGATGCCTTACCGCTTGGCCACGCCCCACTTCGATTTCTATACTAATAAACACTAATATTGTTGTTGATTGTTCGTCAATTCCAGCCCAACTGTCGAAAGAATCAAGTAGATTCTGTTGGTTAGTATTTTAACTTCGACACATGTAGACATAGAAAAAATGAATTTATTGATCATTACCAAAAATTCCATTAAGATATTATATGAAAGTAGAATTTCTTCTATTCTCTATTGAGAATGGAAGGTTTTTTGATTGAGTGAGTAAGTTCAAAAAACGAAATATTTTTTCTAGTAATAACTCAATCAAAATACAATTTTTTTAAAAACAATCTGTTATGCTTAATATCTTTAGTTCGATCGGTCTTAATTCTGCTCTTTATTCGAGTAGTTGTTTCTTTGCCAAATTACCGGAGGCCTATGCTTTTTTGAGTCCAATTGTCGATTTTATGCCAGTCATACCTCTACTTTTTTTTCTCTTAGCCTTCGTTTGGCAAGCTGCTGTAAGTTTTCGATAAGATCTTTCATCTTATCCTATAAAAATGAATGCTTTTTTTCGAGAAAGAAGATTCTATTCTAATACTCAAACATTAAAAAAAAGTCTTACAATATGAGCCTTAAAATATTAAAGAAAAATTCTTGGATCGACACAATCCACATTATCTCGTTTTCCATTCTAACTATTTTTTTGATAACTGAACAAACCTTATTGTGATCCTCCACAATATCAACAAGTAGGTATAAAAAATTATTTATAAATAAGAAGATAATAGATAAGATAATAATAACTTTCTTTTTTATTTCTTATTTATATATATTACAAAATATAAAACAAATGCCTTTCGGCGTCAAACCAAATATAAAAAAAATTATGGGATATGCGGTATAAAAATAGGTAATTTATTATCTTTTCAAA